AAAGGAAGCGATAAATTCCACTTAGACTTACGGAGTTTTGTATAGAAGAAAAAAAATGCAATTTATACCATTATTATGATATTCCAGATTCCAATCCGCTTGGATACCATAAAAATAAAGAAAAGTTGTGATTTGATCTATTCGCTGAGATAAAGACATAAGAATTAGACGCAATATAACAACATAAAGTTCATTTTTTTAGCACTTAACTTTTTTGTGGATTCCAGTGTTCAGATTGCGGAGAACCCCTTATTTTCCTTTTTTTAGTAAAATTTTTCGAATAGGATTGAAGTGCGTAAGAAGGCTTGTATTTAGTAAACCCTGCCCATATAGCTATCTATAGATTCATCACCCCCGTTTATTGCATAGTTCGATTCGTGACAGCGCGTGTTGGGCTCTATCAAAATTTCGATTGAAGAGAAAATCAAAATTGCAGTACGACAATTTTTGGCAAATTCCCTATAGAGAGGCATCATCCACAGATAAGATAACCGATAAGCTAGAAGCTTGCCGCGAAACTATTTATGTTTGGGGTTTACATATACTCATAATTGCTGTTATAATTGAAATTGAGAAGGTTTTTTAGAGAAAAAAACCAATACCGATTAGGTGGGTATCAATTTTGATTTTCTTCTATTATTTTTCATTAGGAAACAAACTTTCGAATTTAAATCCAAGAATAGATCATGAATTTACAGTCACTAGTTAATGGTTCAAAATTGTCCTGAATTTTCGCTTTTGTGACTGAAAATACACATTTCTTTTTTCAATAGAAAGAAAAAAAGAAAGAGAAAAGAGAGGGATTAAGATATTGTGTGCTTTGAGATACTCGAAAAGCGATTGAAGAAATGGGGACCCTCCAAAAAAAGGACGGATTTTTTTTAGGCAAGGAATTAATAAAAACGAGATTTCGGAGGGAAGTACAAAAAAAAGACATTGAGTACCCCCCAAAACAAGAAAAAAGGGGATTTTTTCATATATTTTGGATCGTTTTGGCGACATGGCCGAGCGGTAAGGCGGGGGACTGCAAATCCTTTTTCCCCAGTTCAAATCTGGGTGTCGCCTGATCAACAAACGATAAAACTCGAAATCCCTTATTCTGCTTGGCTGGTATAACTCACCGAATCTTTTGCATCAAAGGATGCGACGCGACTCTTGACACTATTCTAAATAGCTGGGGTTTCCGCTCTTTAAAGTGCTGTCAATCCTTGCATTTCGAATTCACGGAAAGATTCGAGTCGTGGAGGTGCTATCATATCAAATCAAGAGTTACCGATTTATTTCCACTGCTAATGTAGGGTCTACTGACCGGGTCTTGAATTGAAAATTGAATAGCCCGAGGGAGAATCGAATTAATGAATTAATAGGTATGCAAGGCTCAGGAGATACTTTGTAGACAGTATACATAGTATACAGACGCATGAGAGTCTCTGAGCATACGGGCATTCAATCAATATTTGATTGGATGGATAATTGGCTAATTGACTAATGATGATACTTAATAATAATCAAGGGCAACAAAAAAAACGAAAAGGTCTTATTATTACTACACATTAGGTCACATTCTCTTTGATACTTCCAAAGAAAAGTGCAGCTGTGTATTTTGTTTCGTTTTACCGATTCGACTAGAAATCATATACAAACTTGTTCTAAGTGGATTTCTTGAAGCGTCTCATATTTATTGGAGTCTTTCATCAAGGGGTTTGGTTCAGAATCCCTTTTTGACTCTGCGCCAGTGATTCCACTATTATTAGGAAACAGTAATGGAATAATTTCTTCATATTCATAGAGATAGGGGCATAATTCACATGGATATAGTAAGTCTCGCTTGGGCTGCTTTAATGGTAGTCTTTACATTTTCCCTTTCGCTCGTAGTATGGGGAAGAAGTGGACTCTAGAGATACTAATAATTGAGTTGGGAAATCAAAGAGTATCACTTTTTTTCTAGATCGTTCTGCAAAGCTTTTTTAATTATATTAATTTCATTATATTAATTATTAAATAATGAGATTAATATAATAATTAACTTAATATTTAATAGATTTAATTCAATAATTTAATTCAATTTCGAAATTGAATTAATCAAAATAGATTCATTTCGGAATTCTATTGTCTTGCGGAGTCTAGCGAGGTAATTGTATTTGATTCTATTATGAATAGAATACAATTCATAATCTATATGAATAATACTCTTTCAGAATCCAAATCAAACAGATATTTCACAAATTCCCCTATTCCTATTTTGAAAGGAAAGGGGATATAAATAATAGGAATTTTATTCCAATTGAAGTCTTTCTAAAATTTCTATTTTGTTTTTCTGAACCGGCCCTTCCCGGAGTTATATATGGACAATGAGGAAGAACGCGGAAACCCGGACTCCTTTTTCCTTTTTTCTTTATTGGCTTTTTTACTGTTCAAACAGAAAAGAAAGGGGTTCACAATTTAATATTTCAAAATAATAAGATTGTGCCTAGGTCAAGTCACATATTTTGCACTTACCACTTGTTTGATTATTTTCTAAATTTAATTTATGCTATGCTTTATTGACTCCTTTCATATCATGGCTCAAGGGTTGCAAATCGCTGGGGTACCTCTTTTGAAATCTGAAGAAGGGACCATAGAACTCCTTGGATCATCTGAAAACCCCTCAATCAATTACTTCTACGGAATGCTAAAAAAAGATTACTTTATTTCTTGCATATTTCATTTTCTTTTATTAACTTGCTTTCTTTTAGTCTTTTAGTAATATATGCCCAAGTTTGTTTTTCTTTCATTGATTCGATTCTAATGGATACCGGGATTCATATTGAAACTAATCAGAAATCAAGAAATTCGAAAATCGTAAGAGCTCCTTTCAATTATTTAAGATTGATTGGAATGAACAAAAATAAAATACAAATAGATGAAGCAAAGAAATAGAATTGAGATACTATGTACATTACATATATTTAAGCCACATTAACATGTATGAAGATACATATTCATATCGTAGATTGATCTCTACTCAGTTTCTATCTTTCTACATTACAATAATAAAAAAAAATAGTATAGTATGGTAGAAAGACTCATATATGAATCTTTCTACCATACTATTGGATCTCATAGGCTACTGACGTGAAATTGGAATTTTTTCTTAAATCATTGATAAGAACTAAGAAGTCAAGTTTCATTCAAATTAATCACTTTGACTGACCGTTTTTACGTATATTATAAGCAAAAAGGCAGTAGGAACTAGAACGAACAGTGTAGTAGCAATAAATGCGAGAATATTTACTTCCATAATCTCATCGTTTGGTTTTTTTACTTCACAATAAGTCGGGATTTAATCCCATAGAGACGATAACCCTTTCGTTTGTAAATTCAATGGGATGGATTACATTTCGATGATAGCGAATGGGATCAATATCATGAATAACAATATCTGACTGTCAAGTCGATTCATCGTCGAGAATTCAATAGTATAACATAGGAAGATCTTTTATCCCACACCGAATACAAACTTGAATCCCGAATTCAATCAAAAGAATTCCTTTACTTGATCCTTTACTTGAATAGTAATACTTTTTTTATTTATCATTCTTTTACATTCTGTCTTTTCTATAATCGACCGCCTTACTTGTACAACCAACTACCCGCTTCCACTTCCCTTGTTTCCAAACGGTTTCAAAATAAACCAAACAAACAATCGAAACGAAATAGAAAAAAGGAAGGGGTTAAGTTCGAAACTCCCTTTTTTGTTTTTTTATGATATAATTTTCTTGAAAAAAAAAAAAAGAGAAAAGGATAGCATTAGGCATGAAATTCTACCTTTGTATTTTCACCCAGTTTAACAGAAAAAGGCGCGATATATTGATGTCTTTTTTTTTTTTGATTTGGCTCCATCGGGACTGACGGGGCTCGAACCCGCAGCTTCCGCCTTGACAGGGCGGTGCTCTGACCAATTGAACTACAATCCCGGGCAAGTAAAAAGTACCGAATACATATTCTTATGATTTCATTCAAAACATTGCATTTCTCTTTAGATAAAAATCGACGTGTTGGAACGGAGACGTGAGCGAGATATTGATATCCACACGGATATACACGTTAGTGGGAGCAGCACGGATTACTAGTAATCCGTTCGTTATTGCCAAATCATCGATTGGTAATTCGTTTTTCAATGTCCACAAAGAAAAAAAAAAAGACTCTTTTTTTGCGTTACTTTTTTCTTTTCATTAGACTTTATACTTTCTATTTAATGATCTTGATAGGAATATAGATCATTATTAGCAAGATCCTAATTTATGGGAACAAATAAATGGAACAAATCAAATAAATAAATAGCGGTAGGGATATATCAGATAATTGGACTTTGATTCTTTCGTATCGGGCATTTCTGGAAAACCAAAGGGGTTATATCATTTCATGGTGGATCGGCGAATTATTGGGCCGAGCTGGATTTGAACCAGCGTAGACATATTGCCAACGAATTTACAGTCCGTCCCCATTAACCGCTCGGGCATCGACCCAGGAAGAATCAAGTCTAGGCTTCTTTATAATCCACGGTGAACGTCCTTTCGTAGTACCCTACCCCCAGGGGAAGTCGAATCCCCGCTGCCTCCTTGAAAGAGAGATGTCCTGAACCACTAGACGATGAGGGCATACTTGCCCGACTGCCATCATACTTAGTATGAACAGTTTTTTTAAATTGTCAATATAATTGAATGGTATGACTAGATCGGAAGGATCTTTCCGCCCTTTCTGATCCCATATGAATAGCATTTTTTGATTTGTCTGTTATATTCATCAATCACTCATTCTAATCACCATTCTATTCTAAAATCAAAATCTCTTATAGAAATTGCTATTAAAAAAACAAACTAAAAAATAATAATAAAGGACGAAAGTAGAGGATTCCTTTGGGAAGTGATTGGTCCGACCTAAAAGAAGATTCAACTTCATTTCTTCCACTTACTTTCATCCAATTAACCACTCCTTGTTAAGATGAAATAGGCCTATTC